TTAATAGTTGCATTGATTCTTATTTTCGTTCTCACATCTGTATTGATAGTCACTTTTTAAGCGATAGTCAAAATTCCAATGAAAGTTACATTTATAATTTCATTTGTAGTGAAAGTGGAAAGATTCGTGAAAGAAAAAATGACAAGATAAAAACTAATAGGAATCGTAGTAATTTAATGAGTTCTAAGGATTTCGATATAACTCAAAACTACAATCAATTGTGGATTCAATGCGACAATTGTTATGGATTAATGTATAAGAAAGTCAAAATAAATGTTTGTGAACAATGTGGACATTATTTGAAAATGAGTAGTTCAGAGAGAATCGAGCTTTCGATTGATCCGGGTACTTGGAATCCTATGGATGAAGACATGGTCTCTGCGGATTCCATTAAATTTCATTCGAGGGAGGAACCTTATAAAAATCGTATTGACTCTGCTCAAAAAACGACAGGATTGACTGACGCTGTTCAAACAGGTACAGGTCAACTAAACGGTATTCCGGTAGCCCTTGGGGTTATGGATTTTCAGTTTATGGGGGGTAGTATGGGATCCGTAGTAGGCGAAAAAATAACTCGTTTGATCGAGTATGCTACCAATCAATGTTTACCTCTTATTTTAGTGTGTTCTTCCGGAGGAGCACGAATGCAAGAAGGAAGTTTAAGTTTGATGCAAATGGCTAAAATTTCTTCGGTTTTATGTGATTATCAATCAAGTAAAAAGTTATTCTATATATCAATTCTTACATCTCCTACTACTGGTGGGGTGACAGCTAGTTTTGGTATGTTGGGGGATATCATTATTGCCGAACCCTATGCCTATATTGCATTTGCGGGTAAAAGAGTAATTGAACAAACATTGAAAAAAGCCGTGCCTGAAGGTTCACAAGCGGCTGAATCTTTATTACGTAAGGGCTTATTGGATGCAATTGTACCACGTAATCCTTTAAAACGTGTTCTGAATGAGTTATTTCAGCTCCATGCTTTTTTTCCTTTGAACAAAAATGAAATAAAATAGAACGGTTAGTTTAGCAGAATTAAACGAAAACCCTGAAAAATGCATTTTTCTTTCGAATCATTTTTTTATCGATATTCTTGTTTACTACTCAGTAAACCTCTATCAACAAGATAAAAAATCCATTTTTGCTTTCGGGAAGTTCAAATTAGACTAGACAAATAAAACAAAGTTCATTTTCCTCCCTTGCTTGCATATGTATAGATATATCAAATAGAGATATATACAGATCTATAGAGAGTCTTCCATCTTTTTGCATTTCAAAAAAATTCCCTGTTGTTGGATCATATTCTAATCAATTTTTTAGAAATTTGTAATGGAATAAAATTTTTTATTTATTAATGACTAGTAGAAGTAGAAGACAAAAAGAATAATAAATCTAACAAGGGGATTATGATACATCTATTTGATTTTTAAAGATTAATAAGTCCATTTATTTAGTTTGGCGTTTCTTGTACCTATTTTTTGATTCTATTTCTATTAGGTTATATTATATATTAGTATTAGATATATATTTACTTAAAGATACTTAGTATAATTATATAATATATATATAATAGAAATAATAAAAATACAATATATTTTGAGATATCTTTAGAATTCAGAATATAACAATAACAGGTACAAATATTAAATTGAGGTACCCATTTTATGACAACTTTCAATAACTTACCCTCTATTTTTGTGCCTTTAGTCGGCCTAGTCTTTCCGGCAATTGCAATGGCTTCTTTATTTCTTCATATTCAAAAAAATAAGATTTTTTAGATCGGATGAGACCTAATCGTATCACTCCTTTTTTTATTTTAAAAACTTCGATTCGATAAGACCCATTTGGTAGAATATTGTATAACACATAGATTCCTACAAACATAAATAAAAAAAAGCTCTTATGCATGTGTAAATGTATTATATGAGTAAAAAAATTTGCGCTCTTTTGAAAAATGGATCATCATCGGGCCGATGTATGAAATTCAAGTCAATGTATTTATTTGTATGTATATAGCTATAGGGGATCATATAAAGGAAGGAGATGTTATTATTATTATTTTAGATATCAAAAATTATATGAATTACTCCTGAGGTAAAGGTTCACAACAAAATAGTTGATGAGAGTTACTTTGAAAACAAAAAAAGGAAAGTCATATTTTCTCAATTCCAAAAAATTGTATAACTGGATCTAATATATATGAGTTGGCGATCAGAATCTATATGGATAGAATTTATAACGGGGTCTCGAAAAACAAGTAATTTATGCTGGGCCTTTATCCTATTTTTAGGTTCATTAGGATTCTTATTGGTTGGAACTTCCAGTTATCTTGGTAGAAATGTTATCTCGTTATTTCCGTCTCAGCAAATCATTTTTTTTCCACAAGGGATTGTGATGTCTTTCTATGGTATCGCAGGTCTCTTTATTAGTTGCTATTTGTGGTGCACTATTTTGTGGAATGTGGGTAGTGGTTATGATCTTTTCGACCGAAAAGAAGGAATAGTGCGTATTTTTCGTTGGGGATTTCCTGGAAAAAGTCGTCGCATCTGTTTACGATTCCTTATGAAAGATATTCAGTCCATCAGAATAGAAGTTAAAGAGGGTGTTTCTGCTCGGCGTGTCCTTTATATGGAAATTCGAGGTCAAGGGGCTATTCCTTTAATTCGTACTGATGAGAATTTTACTACACGAGAAATTGAGCAAAAAGCTGCTGAACTGGCTTATTTCTTGCGTGTACCAATTGAAGTATTTTGAAATGAATTAATTTTAAAAGACTAAATGCTTTTTCAGTAGGAAGAAAAAACTAAAGAATTTCTTTCTTTTTTTTTTGTCAATTAAACATTCATCTATTCTTTGATGCTCGTTTTTTTTTGATATATTTGATAGAAAGTTTCTTCGTCTCGAAATTAGTATTGATTGAAAAAAGGGAGAATAACATCCTGGAAACCCAATTTTTTCTTGATTCAAATTGGAAGTGTATTCTGAGTCTATTTCTGTATTCTTTCTAGATTCAAAGTAAAGACTACGTATTGAATCAAAAGAAAAAGAGAAAATGGATTCATAGGCTCAATACATTCTATTCGAATTAGAATAGAAACTCATGCTCGATAGAAATATTAGATCTATATAGAATCAACAACTGAGGTAGGTTCATTAACAATTCACAGATTCAAAATGGCAAAAAAGAAAGCATTCATTCCTTTTTTTTATTTTACGTCTATAGTCTTTTTGCCCTGGTTGATCTCTCTCTGTTGTAATAAAAGTTTGAAAACTTGGATTACTAATTGGTGGAATACTAGACAATGCGAAACTTTTTTGAATGATATTCAAGAAAAAAGTGTTCTAGAAAAATTCATACAATTAGAGGAACTATTCGAGCTCGATGAAATGATAAAGGAATACACAGAAACCGATTTACAACAATTTCGTCTAGGAATCCACAAAGAAACGATCCAATTCATCAAGATACACAATGAGTATCGTATCCATACAATCTTGCACTTCTCGACAAATCTAATATCTTTCGTTATTCTAAGTGGTTATTCCTTTTGGGGTAAGGAAAAACTTTTTATTCTGAATTCTTGGGTTCAAGAATTCCTATATAATTTAAGTGATACAATTAAAGCTTTTTCGATTCTTTTATTAACTGATTTATGTATCGGATTTCATTCGCCTCACGGTTGGGAACTAATGATTGGTTATATTTACAAAGATTTTGGGTTTGCTCATTATGAGCAAATTTTATCTGGTCTAGTTTCTACCTTTCCAGTCATTCTTGATACAATTTTTAAATATTGGATCTTTCGTTATTTAAATCGTGTATCTCCGTCACTTGTAGTGATTTATCATGCAATAAATGACTAAAAAATGATTCACTGATCCAATTCTAATCTTTCGTACCTTATACATCATAACCAAATCAAAGTCGTATTTACTTTACTCTTTTTACCCATGAGGGATTCCTTTTATATTTCAACAAAAAAATTGGATTTTTTTAAGTAAATGTAAATAGCAGAATTGTGGCTAGGGAAGTATATTATCGACCTACCTAACTTTATTGTAGAAATTTTCGGGATAAATGATTGGACCATGCAAACTAGAAATACCTTTTCTTGGATAAGGGAAGAGATTACTCGCTCCATATCTGTCTCACTCATGATATATATAATAACTTGGGCATTCATTTCAAGTGCATATCCGATTTTTGCCCAGCAGAATTATGAAAATCCACGAGAGGCAACTGGGCGTATTGTATGTGCCAATTGCCATTTAGCTAATAAGCCCGTGGATATTGAGGTTCCACAAACGGTACTTCCTGATACTGTATTTGAAGCAGTTGTTAAAATTCCTTATGATATGCAACTAAAGCAAGTTCTAGCTAATGGTAAAAAAGGAGCTTTGAATGTGGGAGCTGTTCTTATTTTACCCGAGGGGTTTGAATTAGCCCCTCCCGATCGTATTTCACCCGATATGAAAGAAAAGATAGGAAATCTTTCTTTTCAGAATTATCGCCCCGATAAAAAAAATATTCTTGTGATAGGTCCTGTTCCTGGTCAAAAATATAGTGAAATAACCTTTCCTATTCTTGCCCCAGACCCTGCTACTAATAAAGATGTTCACTTCTTAAAATATCCTATATACGTAGGTGGAAACAGGGGAAGGGGTCAGATTTATCCTGATGGTAGCAAAAGTAACAATACAGTTTATAATGCTACGGCAGGAGGGATAATAAGCAAAATTTTACGAAAAGAAAAAGGGGGATACGAAATAACCATAGTGGATGCATCGAATGGACGCCAAGTGATTGATATTATCCCTCGAGGCCTAGAACTTCTTGTTTCAGAGGGCGAATCCATTAAACTCGATCAACCATTAACGAGTAATCCTAATGTGGGTGGATTTGGTCAGGGGGATGCGGAAATAGTACTTCAAGATCCATTACGTGTCCAAGGCCTTTTGTTCTTCTTAGGATCGGTTGTTTTGGCACAAATCTTTTTGGT